CAAGTCACACGCTCATATTCCGGAAATACCGAAAAAAAGAAATCCCACAGTCGAACTACCAGAATGGTCTATAAATCCGAGTCTTAAGTCATTTTTTTGCTAGGGCTTCGTAGGTCTTATGAACCTAACTCATTGAAATTCCATCCAGTAAAACGGAAGAATTATAAATTTCCAAAATAATAGATAGGAATATCGCAAATAAAGCCATTGCGACTCCCATAAGTGGCGTAGTCCCCCAGCCCGGAGCCACTTTACCATATTCCGAATTCAATGGTTTCAATAAATTCCCTACAGTAGTTTGTCTTGGCCTAGATCTAGAACTACCCTCAACGGTTTGTGTAGCCATAAATCCTATTTAATCATTGGTTGAGATCTGTTGACTTTGTATACCATTCCGTTGTAGTTGTAAATAAACGATCTTATCGTAGATCCATTGTGATCTTGAAATTATCTAAAAATGGAAACAGCAACCCTAGTCGCCATCTTCATATCTGGTTTACTTGTAAGCTTTACGGGGTACGCCTTATATACCGCTTTTGGGCAACCCTCTCAACAACTAAGAGATCCATTCGAGGAACACGGGGACTAGACTAGTTGAAGTAATGAGCCTCCCGATATGGGAGACTCATTACTTCAGTTGATATAATGAAAAATCATTTCATTTTTTTAGTCGGAACCTTAGGCGGTTCTCGAAAAAAGATAGCGAAAAAAATTATCCCTAAAGTCGAGACTAAAAGGAATGTATAAACCAATGCTTCCATAGATTCGATCGTGGTTTACAATTATAGCTTTCACACCTATTCGTTTGAGTGGAATCATTTACCATACCATATAAAAAGGGGGAACGAATCAAAGAAAAGAAGGTGATTCAAGTCAATATTTCTCGGGTACCTTATTCAAATTCAAATAAAAAAAAATAGAGGCAAAAGATACCAGAACAATCTTGTATCAAACTACTTGTCTCCTTGTAGTTGGATCTCCAAGTTTTTGGAATGCTCCAAATTCTACTTGAGCATCCAAATCTGGATCAATACCAGCAAAAACATCTCTGAATAAGGTTCTAGCGCCATGCCAAATGTGTCCGAAAAAGAAGAGCAAAGCAAACGTAGCATGCCCAAAAGTGAACCAACCCCTTGGACTGCTACGAAAAACACCATCGGATTTCAAAGTAGCCCGGTCTAATTCAAAAATTTCACCTAATTGTGCGCGTCTAGCATATTTTTTCACAGTAGCAGGATCACTATAACTGACTCCATTGAGTTCGCCACCATAGAACTCAACGGTTACACCTACTTGTTCAACACTATACTTTGATTCTGCCCTTCGAAAAGGAACATCTGCCCTCACAATTCCGTCTCCATCTACCAAAACGACCGGGAATGTTTCAAAAAAAGTAGGCATACGACGTACAAAAAGTTCGCGCCCTTCTTTATCTCTAAAGACGGGGTGTCCTAACCATCCAACAGCTATTCCATCCCCGCTGTCCATTGAGCCTGCTCTGAATAATCCCCCTTTTGCCGGATTATTACCAATGTAATCATAAAAAGCTAATTTTTCGGGAATTTTAGACCAAGCTTCTGATAAACTTAGATTTTCGGCTAGTCCGGCACCAACTCTTCGATATATTTCTTGCTGGAAGTATCCCTGATCCCACTGATAACGAGTAGGACCAAATAACTCGATTGGGGTCGTTGCTGAACCATACCACATAGTTCCAGCAACAACAAAAGCTGCAAAAAAAACAGCAGCGATACTACTAGAAAGTACAGTTTCAATATTGCCCATACGTAATCCTTTGTATAGACGTTGAGGCGGACGGACACTAAGATGGAATAGGCCCGCTAATATGCCCAGTGTACCCGCTGCAATATGATGAGAGGCGATTCCTCCCGGAACAAAAGGATCAAAACCTTCCGCGCCCCACGCTGGACTTACAGATTGTACTTTTCCAGTTAGTCCATAAGGATCAGACACCCATATTCCAGGACCATATAAGCCTGTTACATGAAATGCGCCAAAGCCAAAGCAAGCCACCCCTGAGAGAAATAAATGAATTCCAAAGATCTTGGGCAAATCCAAAGAGGGTTTTCCCGTACGTTCATCACAGAATATTTCTAGGTCCCAATATACCCAATGCCAGATGGCCGCCAAAAAGCACAAGCCAGAAAACACAATATGTGCCCCAGCCACGCCTTCATAACTCCAAATACCCGGATTCGTTATAGTTCCTCCTGAAATACTCCAACCACCCCACGAATTGGTTATTCCTAAACGAGTCATGAAGGGTATAACGAACATACCTTGTCTCCACATTGGATCAAGGACGGGGTCAGAGGGATCAAAAACCGCCAATTCGTATAGAGCCATCGAACCGGCCCAACCAGAAACTAGAGCCGTATGCATTATATGGACAGAAAGCAATCGGCCGGGATCATTCAATACTACAGTATGAACACGATACCAAGGCAAACCCATGGAAATACCCCTTTCTCAAAGAAAAATAGACACTATGTAACTTTATCGCATTGCACTATGTACCTAACCTTTTCAGCGGATTCTGTATGAGAAAAGGTTACTATTTATTCTATTCCGTTGAAAATAACGGCGGAATTCTGTTCGTAAGAACAAAGAGAAGCAGATCTATTCTATACCCGATAAGTACCAATACGCAATGGGACCAATGCTCCCATTGCGTGGGAACGAATGCATGTATACTTGTTTATTATTCGAACGATCGATCCCTTCATTAAAATTTTTATTTATTCATTATGTCTTCCTCTAAAAACCTTCCAATGTATGTATAAACTAGAATAAACAGAAAAATAATAATGAAGACAATAAACTCATTCTTACGTTTCCATATTAAAGTGAAGTATAGTACTAAATTTTTTTTTCTTTAATTTAATGCCCATTGGTGTTCCAAAAGTACCTTTTCGGAGTCCTGGAGAGGAAGATGCAGTTTGGGTTGACGTATAGTGCGACTTGTCAGACATATTGGGTCATATGGGATTTACCCGTTTTCTCCACCGATCGAGATATCCTCTGTTTCGCCCAAGAAATATTGTATTGATTGAAGAATCAATTATTCAGAGCGTGAAGTGAAATTAGATCAATTTCTATTGAGGATCAATATTATCAATTATAAGAATTTATGGTTGACTTGGACTAAGAAAATCAAGTATCCAGGCTCCGTTCAGAAAATACCAAATTGGTAATAGTAATATATGTACAATTACCACTTGTAGCATAGACGATTCTTATACTTAATTATAGAGGCGATCTCAAACTGCCATGCCAACCAGTATGATGAATACATCGAATAGTTTGGGGGAGGCGTGAAAGGAATTGAAAAAAGTCGTAGCAAAAAGAAGTGGTACTGAGATCATTTGTCCTATATGTGCAAATATAATTCGGATAGATCTTTCCCCGGAGTAGAACATGAACCTAAAAGAATTGAAAGGACCCAGTCAGGAACAAGAAAATGACATCGTGATTTGAATCTCGACGAAACAATACATCAATGAGAGGTTAATTCAATAAGTTCACTAAATTCTTTTTTTTTTTAGGGAAGGGGGCCAAAACTCATGTTTTTTTGAAAAATAGAAGAAAAAATCCCTTTCATTAGAAAAACAGAAATCTCTTACAAAAAAAAGAGATAGGATTGGAATCGACACATTGATTCTTTTTTTCGCAATTTTTTTAAACCGTATGCATCCAAAGATGCACGTACGGTTTAAAAGGGATACAATTTTGTCCTAATCAACCGACTTTATCGAGAAAGATTACTTTTTTTAGGCCAAGAAGTTGATAGCGAAATCTCAAATCAACTTGTTGGTCTCATGGTATATCTCAGTATAGAAGATGATACTAAGGATCTTTATTTGTTTATAAACTCCCCCGGCGGATGGGTAATACCAGGAATAGCCATTTATGATACTATGCAATTTGTTTCGCCCGATGTACATACAATATGCATGGGATTAGCCGCTTCAATGGGATCTTTCATTCTGGTCGGAGGAGAAATTACCAAACGTCTAGCATTCCCTCACGCTTGGCGCCAATGAGTTTTTATTTGAAAAAAGGAAGAAGACTATGCCTTCGCCGTATCAAATATGAATAATAGGTAATAATAGCATGGCACTTCGAGTTCGATATGAACAAACTATTATTGTTTTTCCTAACATGAGATTTTGTATCGAGATAGTAGTATGAAACAAAGGTTATTTCCGATTTGATCTTCTGTGTCGGGAGTACATTTCAGCGTCACAAACCATTTTTCTTCCACACCAGAAGTATCTTTCTGATATTTATCTTACGAAGAAAAGAATACGAAAATGAAAAAAAAAAGATCATTTTTCCTTATTTGATCGTATCAAAAAGAAACTTTGGGATTGCTAAATTACAGACGAGATAAATATAGAAAGCAACAGAACCATCATAGTATTTTTTTTGACTCCTACAATACGAAAAGAAGGGTGGTAAATGGATCATTCAACGATCTGAATCGGATGGATTCTTTTTTTTTGCTTCGATATAGAATAGAAGGGAAGAAAAAGGAAATTCCATTGCGGAGCCGTATGCAATGCGCAAAAGATGCCTGTACGGATGTTCAATTCTATTTTTTTTTCTTCTTTTTTTTTAGCCCTTACTTTAGCCCAATCATTCGAGATAGAAAAACCGTTCATGCATGATGTTATATCAATATTATCAGGGTTATGATTCACCAACCTGCTAGTTCTTTTTATGAGGCGCAAGCAGGGGAATTTATCCTGGAAGCGGAAGAACTACTCAAACTTCGCGAAACCCTCACAAAGGTTTATGTACAAAGAACGGGCAACCCTTTATGGGTTATATCCGAAGACATGGAAAGGGATGTTTTTATGTCAGCAACAGAAGCCCAAGCTCATGGCATTGTTGATCTTGTAGCGGTCGAAAATGAAACTACTGGGGATTTCGTCTAAATACGCGATTCCGTTTCAAACCATAATTCGAATTTTCCG